ATTAATTCTCGTTGACCGCGTCCTATAGGAATCATCGAATCAATAGCAATAAGTCCGGTTTGCATAGGCTCATATACGGAACGTCTCGAAATAATACCTGGGGCGGGCGATTCAATTAACCGAGATTCCGAAGCTGAAATCTCGCCCCTACCATCAATAGGTTTAGCAAGAGCATTTATAACACGACCCAAATAAGCCTCGCTCACTGGTATCTGAGCAATTCTTCCTGTTGCTTTTACAGAACTTCCCTCTTGTATCATCAAACCGTCACCCATTAACACAACACCAACATTATTGGATTCCAAATTAAGAGCAATGCCTATTGTACCCTCTTCAAATTCTACTAATTCACCTGCCATTACTTCATCAAGACCATGAATACGAGCAATGCCATCACCTACTTGAAGTACGGTGCCAGTATTCACAATCTTGACTTCTCTATTATATTGCTCAATACGTTCACGGATAATATTACTAATTTCGTCGGCTCTAAGGGTTGCCATGAGTCTTGCTTAATTCTTTTTCAGAAGCAAAGGAAAAATCAATAAATAATACCTACAGTAGAAGGACTAATCAGTTATTTCTTTCATCGCCCCAAACATATGAATATTAGCACCGATAGTGCGTAAATGTAACTCGTTGTTCAAACAACTATTCAGAGTTCCTAGAGCTCCTTGTAAGGCTTGTTGAAAAACGCGTTGTCTGACTTGATTAATCGCTCTTTGTTGTTCAAACTGAATGGTTTCATTTTTGTAATTTTCTAATCGTTCCAAATTCTGATAAGTTGAATTAATCAAATTCAATTTTTCTCGTTCTATCTCGGAATATCCATTCACTCGAAACTCATCCGCTTCTATTTTCACTTTTCGTAAGCGGGCCTTGGCCTTTTCCAGCCTTTCAATGGACCCTTTGCGTAGCTCTTCTGAATTTCGAATAGTACTCAAGATTCTCTGTTTTCGATTATCTAATAAATCACTTAATGAAAGTAGATTATCTTCCCATTACAATTAATTTTAACAATTCCATGACCTCTTCCCGAACCAAACAGGAATCTTTCGATTCATTTGGCTCTCACGCTCACTTACTTATGGGGCATTCCCGTATCACTTTTTTATTTATATTTTTTTTTATATATATAATATAATGAGCTTATCCTCTCTTTTCTGTTCGGATTCAAAAATATTGAAACGGATCATTGATCCAAGACCAGAATATTCGGAGGACTCTTCCGACCAGACAAAAAATCTGTAATTATCGGCAAAGTTGTTTCTTTTTTTTTATTCAAATCCAAAAAATTCCGCTTACTTTATACATAGGTCGTCGATTCCGCATTGGATAAAAAAAGGAGGGGATTCCCGTTTTTCAGTAACAATAAAAGGTTCACAAATCATTTTATCGATATGAGTGTTCTATATCGAATAAAATGCAAGGATTCGTTTTGAAACTCTCGCCATACTAACATAGTGGTAGAAAGAACACCAATGTTGCGCCCAGACTTCAAACAATTTAGCTTTAACCATGTTTAGGGCCCCATATTATTGGTTAATAGAGAATCAAAGTGTATTTACCAACGAATCACGAAATGCTACGGTTCGTACATATGATTTCTGAATTGATTCAGAAGTAATTCGCGGGATCGTGCACCTTTCTTTCCTAGTTATAAAGAAAAAAGTGCAGCTGGTTAGATCCAGCTTATTCTTGAAATAAACAACTCGCACACACTCCCTTTCCAAAAAAAATCAATACACCAAGGACTACACTTAGATTTATTGGATTTGTTGCTAAAATATCGGTATTAAATCCGAAACTCCCGGCGGACGGCCAGTGACCCAAGGAAACGAAAGAATCGGTTACATTTTTCATATGATCTCCTCTTATAGATAGGACTGACTAAATTGAACAGAGTTCTTTTTGTATTACTTCACCCTTTGTTGATTTTCTTTTTTTCCATATTTCTCAATCTATTTAATTTCAATTGAACTCCCCCCCCAAAAAAAATACTTAATTATAATTAGGTCCCAGGCCAGGTATCATATCAATTACGATATATCTCGTTCGTTGCAAGGCGTACTAAAAAAGGGGGTTCCATTGGACCGAGAACGGGAAGGAAAAAAGCGAGTGGATCCGCTAATTCCTGATCCTCAAATTAGTCCTTCCCACGGGGTATTGTATTATCTCAACGAATAAGTTAAAGTTATTGTAGGATTGAAATCTTGATATAATTTGAAAAATCAAGCGGCAAATCTAAGATAATAAAATAAGAAAGATCAAAATAAGACTTTCCCATTTATTTCGAGGATTAAACAAAAGGATTTGCAAATAAAAGCGCTAATGCCACGACCAGTCCATAAATTGTTAAAGCTTCCATAAAAGCCAGACTAAGCAATAAAGTACCTCGTATTTTACCCTCTGCTTCTGGTTGTCTCGCGATACCTTCTACGGCTTGGCCCGCAGCAGTCCCTTGTCCAACTCCAGGTCCAATAGAAGCCAGCCCTACAGC